GCTGATTGTCCTCTAAATCTAAGTTTTCTTCTTCTGCATGTAAAAAAGGAATCAATAAATCAATTAAATTCCGGGAGGCTTCATAAAGTGCTTCTTTTGGAGTTAAACTGCCATTTGTCCATATTTCGAGAAAAAGTATCTCTTGTTTTTCATTTCCATTTCCATAAGAATGAATACTATGATTCACGTTTCGAACAGGCATGAATAGAGCATCTATCGGATAATTTCCGTCTTGAAAGTTATGTGGCGCTTTTATATGATATCCGCGATTTCTCTCAAGTTGTAATCCAATACACAAGTCAATTGGTTCCGTCAAGCTAGCTATATGCTGTGTATTATCAACTATTTCTACATAAGGCGGCAAGATGATGTCTTGTGCAGTTACACATCTGGGGCCCCTAACGCAAATAGACGCCTCACAAGTTCCATATAGATTACTTCTCAATACTATTTCTTTCAAATTCATGAAAATTTCATGTACTGATTCTTGAATACCTAATATGGCAGAGTATTCGTGTGGTATTTTTTCAGATTTTGCACGTGTGATACATGTTCCTTCTATTTCGCCAAGCAATGCTCTTCGCATCGCAATGCCTATTGTATCAGCTTGACCTTTCATAAGTGGAGAGAGAATAAAGCGCCCATAATAAAGACATTTACTATCTGTTCTTGATTCAACACACTTCCACTGAAGTGTCCGAGTAGATACTCTTATTTTCTCTCGAACCATAGTAATATTTTACAAAATTGATCATATCTTTGAATCATTTATTTCTCTTGAAATATCTTCAATTCTGATTTCTACACACGTCTTTTTTTAGGAGGCCTACAGCCGTTATGGGGCATAGGGGTTACGTCTCGTACGAAACTTAACAGTATACCGCTTCTACGAATAGCCCGTAATGCTGCATCTCTTCCGAGACCAGGACCCTTTATCATGACTTCGGCTCGTTGCATACCTTGTTCCAATACCGTACGAATAGCATTTCCTACTGCAGTTTGAGCCGCAAACGGTGTCCCTCTTTTTGTACCCCTGAATCCACAAGTACCGGAAGAAGACCAAGAAACTACTCGACCCCGTACATCTGTAACAGTCACAATAGTATTATTGAAACTTGCTTGAACATGAATAATTCCCTTTGGTATTTTACGTGCACTTTTACGCGAATTAATACGTCCATTTCTACGTGAACCAATTTTGGGTATAGGTTTTGCCATATTTTTTCATCTCATAAAAATAAGTCAACGATATATGGATATATCCATTTCATGTCAAAACAAATCCTTCCGTTTTTTTATATCAATCAAATCTTTTAGCAATTCTTTCTAGATAGTTCCTTTTAGTTTTTAGTATAGTAGTTATCCTTGTCGTTGTTTGTGTTTTGGGTTAGAACAAATTACTATAATTCGTCCTCGTCTGCGGATCAGCCGGCATTTTTCACAAATTTGACGAACAGAAGCTCTTATTTTCATATTTTTTATTCCGTTGTGTTTTTTTTTTTGAATCTAATTCTTGGAAGAAAATGGGTTTTTGAATATTTTGAATCTCGAATTGTATTCTTATAGAAAGGAGTGTTGAAGTTGAAAAACTATCTAATCGTTCGAATCCTTGTTGCGGAGTCTATAAATTATACGACCTCTAGTTGAATCATAACGGCTTATTTCAATCTTAACTCTATCTCCCGGTAGGATTCGTATAGAACTGCGTCGTATCCTTCCTGAAACGTAACCGAGAATAAGATCTTCATTATCTAAACGAACCCAGAACATACCATTAGGAAGTGATTCGGTAATCAAACCTTCATGAATCCATTTTTGTTCCTTCATTCCAGACAAAACCCCCTTAAAGTATCAACTAATAGAGGAATGATATTAGACAAGCTGTCTTTTCTCTTTTTTTGTTCACAAATCGAAAATTTTGGATCCAATTCAGATAGTATAGGGATTACCATATATAACATAAAATTTCTCCACCAATTCGTTCTAGTCGAGCCTCTCGATCTGTCATTATACCTCTAGAGGTAGAAAGAATTGCAATCCCCATTCCACCTAAAATTCTAGGAATTCGTTGATAGTTAGAATAGATTCGTAGACCAGGTCGACTGATCCTTTTTAAATGGAAAGTATTTTTATAAGGCGTTTTCTTATTTCGTCTATGTCGCAGAGTTAAAACCAAAAAGTAGTTGTTTCTTTCTTGATGTTTTCTCGCATTTTCGATAAAGCCTTCTCGTAAAAGTATTTTAACAATGTTTTCGGTGATTCCAGTAGATACTATTCGAACCGTTCCTTTTCTATTCATGTCTGCATTTCGTATAGAGGTTATTATATCAGCAATAGTGTCCCTACTCATGATGAACTAAAATAAGTGGTTCCCCAAAAATTTGATATAATCAACATGCCTTTTTATTAGTTTAGTATTCAATTTTAAATTATAAAAAACTTCAAAATGAAAGATATATACGTGATACACAATCTCCTATTTTTATTTTTTTTCAGTCAAATGCCCTACTTCTCATCTTATAATACCTCAGGAGCTAATGAAACTATTTTAGTAAAGTTTTGTCTCAATTCCCTGGCAATTGCACCAAAAATTCGAGTTCCTTTTGGATTTCCTTCTTGATCAATGATAACTGCGGCATTGTCATCATATCGTATTATCATACCGTTGGCGCGTTTGAGTTCTTTACAGGTACGTACAATTACAGCTCTGATCACTTCTGATCTTTCTAAGGGCGTGTTGGGTATTGCTTCTTTAATCACAGCAACAATAACGTCACCAATACGAGCATATCGGCGGTTGCTAGCTCCTATGATTCGAATACACATCAATTCTCGAGCCCCGCTGTTGTCTGCTACATTCAAATGGGTCTGAGGTTGAATCATATTTTGTTTTTATCTGTTCTTTCAATGTAAAAATAAATGAAAAAGAAATATTGTTTGTCCAAAAAAAACTTCTATTTGTTTTTATCCAAAAGATCCATTTCCTTTAGTTCCACATTCTTATCCTGAAATAATGAATTGAGTTCGTATAGGCATTTTCGATGCCGCTATTGCGATAGCCCGGCGGGCTATATTTTCGGCTACTCCGCTTATTTCATAAAGTATTCGACCTGGTTTGACAACAGCTACCCAATATTCGGGCGATCCTTTACCGGAACCCATACGGGTTTCCGCGGGTCTTACTGTAACAGGTTTGTCGGGAAATATACGTACCCATATTTTTCCACCGCGACGTGCATTTCGTGTCATTGCTCGCCGCCCTGCTTCTATTTGTCTAGACGTGATCCAAGCGGGTTCAAGTGCCTGAAGAGCATATCTTCCGAAACAAATACGATTCCCCCGACAAGATATTCCCTTCATTCTTCCTCTATGTTGTTTACGGAATTTAGTTCTTTTGGGGTTATAGTTGATGGTTTTTTGGAATTCCATCTCTACTACAGAACCGGACGTGAGAGTTTCTTCTCATCCAGCTCCTCGCGAATGAAAAAATAAAAATTTCATTTAAAATGAATATTTTATTTTTATATAATTAATATATACATGTAATAATACGCTGAATAAATACACTGAATAAATTCTTTTGGATTCACCTAGTTTACTAGATATTTTTATTTGGGTATATAAATAGCCAATTTAAATTTCTTTAAATCTCTATTTTATTCCTTTTTTGTATATTTTTGTTTTTTTCTATAATATTGCATTCTTTTTCATTTTAGTTTTATAAAAAGTTTTTATATTTTATATTAAATTGGATTGCTCAAATATGAGGAATTCAATGAAAATAAAAAAGAAAAGGGGAATTTTCGCGGGCGAATATTTACTCTTTCAATATCTAGTTTAGCTGTAAAGTTAGTTTATCATTTTTTATAATATGAATAGGTTTTTGGTTCGTTCCGCCATCCTTACCAATGAATCGTTAGGATTCATTTTTAATTGAATCTTACGAATTCACGGATTCCGTCGTTCCCATCGCTTCTTGATTAATGATTAGGTCTAAATTTTACAACGGAGCTCGTAATGAAATTTGTTTTTGAGACAACCCTCTTAGTCGTGATTGGTTCGAAGCTCTTATTTTTTTTTTCTATGAAACAGATTTATATCATATAATTTTGCGTCAATCTGTATTAATGCTTTATTACATTTTTTTTATGAGATGTTTCAAAGACCTTACATATTGGAATCATATATCTTTTCTATTCGATTCTTTTTTTTTTTCTTTCTCTCATCTTTCCTTTTATCCGTATCCTTTTTTTCTTTTTTGTATTTTTTTTTTGTTTGACAATAAATCTAATGAATTGTTTATGCCAAAAAAATGCAGTTCCTACAATGCTAGGGCTAAAATAACATATCTTGACTGCTTTCTTGGATCCAAATAATGTGATGCGATGAGTTGGTTATTAGTTCCTAGTTATGAGTTTCTATTTTGTATGATTTGTTCTTTTGTTTATTTAGTTTTAATTTTAACAAAAACCAACGAGTCACACACTAAGCATAGCAATTTTTTCAAAAGGTCAATCGAATTTTTATTAAACCTTATGGGATTAAAATGGGATTCAAAATGAGAATTTGTTCGGTGGAAAAAGAAGCAAAAAGATTGTTATTTTATGTTCCATCATTAAATCGATACCAAAAGAAAAATTAAGTAAAGGCTTATTATTACTCGTCCATAAATATCCAAATTTTGATTCCCAATACTCCATAGATAGTTCGAACCGTATAAGCACAATAATCGATTTTCGCGCGAATGGTTTGTAGGGGAACCCTACCCTCTCTTATCCATTCGATACGTGCAATTTCTTTTCCATCGATACGGCCGGCAATTTGGATTTGAATTCCTTTTGTATCAGCTTGTTCGGTTAATTCGATAGCTTTTTTCATTGCTTTTCGAAATGATACTCTACTCTTTAGTTGTCCGGCTATAAATTCCGCAAGAATGTTAGGGTGCCCATAAGGTTTTGCAATTCTTGTAATAGCAATATTGAGTTTTCGGTTTACACAAT